TTAATTAGATAAATTCGAATATTCAAATTCAAAAAGAAATTCAAAATAAGCAGGTCTACCTCGGAAATTATGGTATTGGTAGCACAAAGCTAAAAAATCAAAGTATTTTGGCTCTCTTTCATAAACCAATTCAGAACAAAATGGATTCAAAAACGCTGGAAACTCATTGATTCGTCTAACTATCTAAATCTAGTTTATTTCTTTTTTTTTTTCAATTCTAAATTTAGTAGATCGAAAATTGATGCCCTTCAAAAATGTATAAATCCAATGTCACATTCAGTCAAAATTTATGATACATGTATTGGATGTACTCAATGTGTTCGAGCCTGCCCCACAGATGTGTTAGAAATGATACCTTGGGACGGATGTAAAGCAAAACAAATTGCTTCGGCTCCAAGAACAGAGGATTGTGTCGGTTGTAAGAGGTGTGAATCCGCTTGTCCAACAGATTTCTTGAGTGTTCGGGTTTATTTATGGCATGAAACAACTCGCAGCATGGGTCTAGCTTATTGATACCTCACTTAAAACTCTACTTTAATTCAGCTGATTTGTTTTACCGAGAAAACCCGAGCGCAAAAAAGTTTTGCGCACCGGTTTTCTGGCCTAAGTGTATTTTGCCTTTACTACGAATGATTTTCCTTGGTTAACAATAATTGTATTTTTACCAATAGCTGCGGGTTCTTTAATTTTTTTTCTTCCTCATAGAGGAAATAAGGTAATTAGATGGTATACTATTTGTATATGTATTTTAGAGCTCCTTCTACTAACCTATGTATTTCGTTATCATTTCCAATCAGATGATCCATTAATCCAACTAGTGGAAGATTATAAATGGATTCATTTTTTCGATTTCCATTGGAAATTAGGAATAGATGGACTTTCTATAGGACCTATTTTATTAACGGGATTTATCACTACTTTAGCTACGTTAGCAGCCTGGCCTCTTACTCGGGATTCTCGATTATTCCATTTTTTGCTATTAGCAATGTATAGCGCTCAAATAGGGCCATTTTCTTCTCAAGACCTTTTGCTTTTTTTCATCATGTGGGAGTTAGAATTAATTCCGGTTTATCTCCTTCTATCCATGTGGGGAGGAAAGAAACGGATGTACTCGGCAACTAAATTTATTTTGTACACGGCAGGAGGTTCTGTTTTTCTATTAATGGGAGTTATGGGTCTTGGTTTATATGGTTCTAATGAACCAACATTAGATTTTGAAACATCAACTAATCGACCGTATCCTGTGGCCTTGGAAATAATATTTTATATTGGATTTTTGATTTCGTTTGCTGTCAAATCGCCGATTCTACCTTTCCATACATGGTTACCCGATACCCACGGCGAAGCTCATTACAGTACTTGTATGCTTTTAGCCGGAATCTTATTAAAAATGGGAGCATATGGATTGATTCGGATTAATATGGAATTATTACCTCATGCTCATTCTATTTTTTCTCCCTGGTTGATGGTAATAGGCACAATACAAATAATCTACGCAGCTTTAACTTCTTCCAGCCAACGTAATTTAAAAAAAAGAATAGCCTATTCTTCTGTATCGCATATGGGTTTGATACTTATAGGAATTGGTTCTATAACCGACGCAGGACTCAATGGAGCCATTTTACAAATAATTTCTCACGGATTTATTGGGGCGGCCCTTTTTTTCTTGGCAGGAACAAGTTATGATAGAATACGTCTTGTTTATCTCGACGAAATGGGCAGCCTAGCTATCCCAATGCCAAAAATATTTACGATGTTTAGTAGCTTTTCTATGGGTTCCCTCGCATTACCAAGTATGAGTGGTTTTGTTGCAGAATTAATCGTATTGTGGGGACTAATTACCAGTCAAAAATATCTTTTCATGCCAAAAATTATACTGACTTTTGTAATAGCAATTGGAATGATATTAACGCCTATTTATTCATTATCTATGTTACGCCAGATGTTCTATGGATCCAAGTTATTTAATGCCCCTACTTCTTATCTTTTTGATTTTGGACCGCGTGAGTTGTTTGTTTCAATCGCTATCTTTCTACCTATAATAGGGATTGGAATCTACCCGGATTTTGTTCTGTCACTCTCAGTTGAGAAGGTTGAAGTTCTTTTATCTAGTTTTTTGTAGAGATTTTTCCTAAAGAAAAATTAGAGAATTTTTTTAAACTTGTTGTAGAATAGAAAAAAGAATGCTTTTTTTTCTATTCTTTTAAATCAAAGTAAAACAAAATGAATTTTCATTTTAACCCGATATGCGCGGTCTTTGCGAGAACCGCGCGAATCACTACAGTATTGGTACTGGATTCACGCAGTTCGTTACAAAGTTTTTTATAGACAGCTCGCGTTAGTTTGTATTCGTAAGAAGTTTTCTTAGCTAGACGTTAATGTAAATGAACCATAACTATGTAACCCTATTCCTAATAGATTAACTCCAAAATAGCATATCCAAATAAAAAAAAAACCTAGAGCCGCCACCAGTGCGGAATTTTCACCCGGGAAATTCTTATTTGTTCGAATATGTAAATAAATAGCGAATATCATCCAAGTAATAAAGGCCCAAATTTCTTTTGGGTCCCAACTCCAATATGATCCCCACGCTTCATTCGCCCAGACTGCTCCTGAAATAATACCCGTAGTTAAAAAAAGAAATCCTAGACTAATCACACGATAACTCCAAAAATCCAACTGTTGGATTAATTGGCTCTTGTAATAATTCTTACCAGAAAAAAAAGAAGTCTTTCTTAAAATAGCATTTCTGTCATAGCTATATTGGATTTCGTCAAATGAAAATGATTTTAAAAACCGATTGCTTTTCTTTGCAAATGTAAAGACTAGAAGTGCAGCAGATAATAATGATCCACACAGAAGAGCGGCATAACTCAATATCATCATACTTACGTGCATTATTAACCACTCAGATTGGAGCGCAGGGACTAATATTGCAGGTTTCTGTATTTCACTTAAAAGATTTGAAGTAGCAAAGCCTTGGGTAAAAATAGTACTCGAGGCGGTTATTGCGCTTAGATTTTTATTTTTTTTTAAATAGGCGACTATATGAATAAGGGAGAAACTCCACGAAAGAAAGATTAATGATTCGTATAAATCACTTAGTGGAAAATGACCGGAATAAATCCAACGAGTCACTAATAATCCTGTTAAACACAAAAAGGTCGGTATCATCCTCTTTTCTGATAACTCATATGGTTTTAGGAGTTCAGTGACCAATAAGTTGATCAACCAAATTGAAATGACAATTGAAACAATTGAAAAGGAAATATGATTTAATATATGCTCTAAGGTTGAAAATATCATAAAAAAAAACGAGTAATCCCTTAATTTAAGTAATAAATTAAAAGCGGGAATTGAATTCATTTTTCATTATAAGATCTATTGTCTGGTGTTTCAAAGACGGCATGCCGCTACTCGGACTCGAACCGAGATGCTCTAGCACTGCTTCCTAAGAGCAGCGTGTCTACCGATTTCACCATAGCGGCTTGTTCGAACCCATAATAGGCTATTTATATTGAATCGGCAAGATTGACAGTGTCACTTCACTGAAAAATTTTTGGAATAAAAATTCCAATTCATAACAATTAGTTCCCATTTAACTTATTTCAGAAATTTTAAATAACAAAATGTATTTTCTCGCGGAACATAAAAGAAACCCTTTTTGGATTTTTCCAAAGTAAGACATTGTTTGTATATAATATACTGAAAGTTTTCGTCTTTTATTGGTTGGGCTGAAATCAAAAAATATCTGAGAACTCTATAGTCAGTCCTAGAAAGACAAAGTCAGAAAGTTATCCAAGTTTTCAAAATTGAATTGATGAGTTTCTCTCGTTAATTTGAACTAAAGATCTTATTTCTGATCTTCTATCAATATTCTTGAGATATATAAAAGAAAAATATTATTAGCATTTGAATTATAACAAAAAGGTCGATGGGGAAAATAAGACTCCCCACCAACAAAATGAAAAATAGAGTCCTAAAAAAAGGTAAAACCTTGTTTTTTCTTATTGTATTTTTTCTTAGAATTTGCGAAATTTTCAAATTCTTAATGTTCCATTTTGACATATGAACATCACAAAACGGAGTCTATTTCATATTGATTAGTTCAAACTAATAGAGAGTTGTAATTGAGAATTTGATAGTAAGACTGAAATGAGCCAATTTTCGCGTCAAATCTATTCCGATTCTTAAAACATTTTAGGATTTATTTGCTTGTCGCATAAAAAAACTTTTTGATTTGCCGGTAGAAAGAGATTTTCCTAATGACAAAGCTTTTAACGCCGATAAATATCCCTTCCTTTTCCAAATATTTTGACGAATACGCTTTTTTGATCTAGAAGTGCGTTTTTTTGGAACTGCCATTTCAAAATGAAGAGGTTGCTCATTGTTATAGTTGGATGTGAAAGACATCTATTGTTCAAAAGAATCCTTAGTTACTATTCATTATCCAGTTATTCTTTTAGTCCTTATCATCACAACTAAATCTAAATATATAAACCTTTTTTCAGTGCTTTTTGTCATTCGCCGCTGCATTTCCATGTAATAAAATCGAAGGAAGTATTTCAAAAGACAACTTTTTTCTAATACAAAATTGAATCTTTTTTCGAGTAACTAGTCCAACAAATCCGTCTAAAAATTTTGAAATTTGAATTAGTAATTTATCTGTTCTGTTACCGGATACATCTTTTTATCCTTTCTTACTAAAGAAAATTTTCTCAATCAATAAAAAATAAAGTTTCAAATAAACCATTTAGTTTTATATATAGACTCAGATATTCTAACCGTTTTTAATAAAAAAAATATTTTTTTATAAACAAAAAAAGAATCATAATCAATCTCAAAAGAAATTAGTTAATTAAGAAAAAATAAACTAACTAAAATGAAACTAACTAAAAAAAAATGACGAGTTATTAAGCCGATGACATTAGTGAATTCCACGATTTATATCATAATAAAGTACTTTTGAGTGTAATTCCTGATGCTTGCTATACAAAAATCATTGTTAGAAAAATTTCTATTTTTATTTTGTATTTCTTCTTAAATTTGTATATTTTCAAAATACAAATATATTTAAAATAAAGAAGTATTTTTTTTTACGGAACTTGGTGATATTATTTGACCACGTCTAACTTTTTGAGTTGAATATTTGAACTATTTCGAAAAACTCAGATACAGAATAAGTACGAGTATCAAATGCTAAATTTTTATTTACGTTAATTTTTTTAAGTTAGTGCATATTTTGATTTTTTTATTGACCCCTTTTTATTTGAAAGGGGTGGGTTCCAGTTAATCGGAAGCAATTAATTCAGACTAAAAAACTTTTTTGTATGGAACAAACATTTCAATATGCATGGATAATCCCTTTCCTTCCCCTTTCAGTTCCTATATTAATCGGGGCGGGACTTCTTCTTTTTCCGTCAGCAACAAAAAGTCTTCGTCGTATATGGGCTTTTCAAAGTGTTTTAGTATTAAGTATAGTCATGATTTTTTCGATTCATTTCTCAATTCAGCAAGTAAATAGCCATGCTACCTATCAATATATCTGGGCTTGGATTCTCAATAACGATTTTTCTTTAGAATTTGGCTACTTAATCGATCCGCTTACTTCTATTATGTCAATATTAATCACTACCGTTGGAATTTTGGTTCTTATTTATAGTGATAATTATATGTTTCATGATTGTGGATATTTGAGATTTTTTGCTTATATGAGTTTTTTCAGTACTGCCATGTTGGGATTAGTCACTAGTTCCAATTTGATACAAATTTATATTTTTTGGGAATTAGTAGGGATGTGTTCATATCTATTAATAGGATTTTGGTTCACACGTCCTGTTGCAGCAAATGCTTGTCAAAAAGCATTTGTAACTAATCGTGTTGGGGATTTTGGTTTATTATTGGGAATTTTGGGTTTTTATTGGATAACAGGGAGTTTTGAATTTCGGGATTTATTTCAAATATTTAATAACTTGATTTTTCATAATGAATTAAATTTTTTATTTGTTACGTGGTGCGCTGTTTTATTGTTTTCTGGTGCCGTTTCGAAATCTGCACAATTCCCCCTTCATGTATGGTTACCAGATGCGATGGAAGGGCCGACTCCTATTTCGGCTCTTATCCATGCCGCTACTATGGTAGCCGCGGGAATTTTCCTTGTAGCTCGACTTTTACCTTTTTTCATTTTTATACCTCATATAATGAATTTAATCTCTTTAATAGGGATAATAACACTATTTTTTGGAGCTACTTTAGCTCTTGCTCAAAAAGACATTAAGAGAGGTTTAGCCTATTCCACCATGTCTCAATTGGGTTATATGATGTTAGCTTTAGGTATAGGGTCTTCTCGAAGTGCTTTATTTCATTTGATTACTCATGCTTATTCAAAAGCATTATTGTTTTTGGGATCGGGTTCTGTTATTCATTCCATGCAAACTATTGTTGGTTATTCTCCGATTAAAAGTCAAAATATGGTTTTTATGGGAGGTTTAAAAAAACATGTACCAATTACCAAAAGTGCTTTTTTATTAGGCACACTTTCTCTTTGTGGTATTCCACCTCTTGCTTGTTTTTGGTCCAAAGATGAAATTCTTAATGATAGTTGGTTATATTCAGCAATTTTTGCAATAATAGCTTGGTTTACGGCGGGATTAACCGCATTTTATATGTTTCGGATCTATTTACTTACTTTTGAAGGACATTTAAATGCTCATTTTCAAAATTTCAATGGACAAAAAAAGACTTCCCTCTATTCAATATCTCTATGGGGTAAAGAAGGTTTTAAAGTCAATAACAAAAACTTTCATTTGTTAACTTTATTAATAATAAAGAAAAAGAAAAGTGCTTATTTTTTTTCACAGAAGATAGATCGAATTGATCAGAATGCAAGAACTAGAAGCCAACCTTTTCTTACTATTTCTCGGTTTAGCAAGAAGAAAACTTTTGCATATCCTTCTGAATCGGATAATACTATATTATTTCCTATCCTTATATTAGTCTTTTTGACTTTCTTTGTTGGATTCATAGGAATTCCTTTTAATGGCGTCGATTTGGATATTTTATCCAAATGGTTAACCCCCTCTATAAATCTGTTACATCAAAATTCGAATAATTTACCAGATTGGTCGGAATTTGCGAAAGATGCAGTGTTCTCAGTCAGTCTAGCCTATCTTGGAATAATTTTAGCATTTTTTTTATATAAGCCTCCATATTCCCCTTTTTCAAATTTTGATTTAGTTAATTCATTAATTAAAACAAATCTTAAGAGACTTTTTTCTGACAAGATAAAAAATGGGATATATGCTTGGTCATATAATCGTGGTTATATAGACGCTTTTTATGCAACATACTTAACAGGTACGATGCGAAGAGTGTCTGAATTCACTCATTTTTTTGATAAACAAGTAGTTGATGGAATTACGAATGGAGTTGGTCTTTTGAGTTTCTTTGTAGGAGAGACGATCAAATCTATGGGCGGCGGGCGCATTTCTTCGTATCTTT